TTTCCACAGAAGGCGGTGAAATGATGTCTTGAGCAGTTACATATCCCGGGCCCCGGGCACAAATAAACGCGTCGCGAGTTCCACACAGATTACTTCTCAATACAATTTCTTTCAAATTCATTAAAATTTCATGTACTGATTCTTGAATACCTACTATGGTAGAATATTCATGGGGTATTTTCTCAGATTTTGCACGTGTGATACATGTTCCTTCTATTTCTCCAAGCAAAGCTCTTCGCATCGCAATGCCTATTGTGTCGGCTTGACCTTTAATAAGCGGAGACAGAATAAAGCGTCCATAACAAAGATGTTTATTGTCTACTCTTGATTCAACACACTTCCACTGCAGTGTCCGAGTAGATACTGTTACTTTCTCTCGAACCATAGTAATATTACTTGATCAAATCATTGAATCATTTATTTCTCTTGAACTCTCTTCAATGTCTATTTTTATATAGTTTATCCCTATACACGTCTTTTTTTAGGGGGTCTACAGCCATTATGGGGCATAGGAGTTACATCCCGTACGAAACTTAATAGTATACCACTTCTACGAATAGCTCGTAATGCTGCATCTCTTCCGAGACCAGGACCCTTTATCATGACTTCGGCCCGTTGCATACCTTGATCCACTACTGTACGAATAGCATTTCCTGCTGCGGTTTGAGCAGCAAATGGCGTCCCTCTTCTTGTCCCCCTAAATCCACAAGTACCGGCCGAGGACCAAGAAACCACCCGACCCCGTACATCTGTAACGGTAACGATGGTATTGTTAAAACTTGCTTGAACATGAATAACTCCCTTTGGTATTCTACGCGCACTCTTACGTGAACCGATACGTCCATTTCTACGCGAACCAATTCTTGGTATAGGTTTTGCCATATTTTATCATCTCATAAAAATGAGTAAGAGATAGATGGATATATCCATTTCACGTCAAAACATGATTTTTTTGTACATTGGTTTCTTTAGAGAATCTCTTTTAGAAAAACTATCCTTGTCTTTGTTTATGTCTCGGATTGGGACAAATTACTATAATTCGCCCTCGCCTACGGATCAGCCGACATTTTTCGCAAATTTTACGAACAGAAGCCCTTATTTTCATATTTGTTATTCCTTACCTTAACTTAATTAAGAATCTACTTCTTGGAAGAAAATAAGTTTCTTAAAATTTTTAACTTCGAATTGTATCTTCATGAAAAAAAGAATGAAGAAGTTGAAAAAACTCCCTAATTCTTCTTATTAGAATCCTTCTTTCGGATTCTATAAATTATACGTCCTTTGGTTGAATCATAACGACTTACTTCAATTTTGACTCTATCTCCGGCTAGTATCCGTATAAAACTACGTCGGATCTTTCCTGAAACATAACCTAGAATCATATTTTCATTATCTAAACGCACCCGGAACATACCGTTGGGAAGTGATTCAGTAATTAAACCTTCATGAATCCATTTTTGTTCTTTCATTCCAGGTAAAACCCCCTTAAAGTATTAATTAATGGAGGAGTAGTGATATTAGACAACCCGCCCTTTCTCTTTTTTTTTTCACAAATAGGAAGTTCCGGATCCAATTCAAATATCATAAGGATTACCATATATAACACAAAATTTCTCCACCAATTCTTTCTAGGCGAGCCTCTCGGTCTGTCATTATACCTCGAGAAGTAGAAAGAATTACAATCCCCATACCGCCTAAAATTCTAGGAATTCGTCGATAGTTAGAATAGATTCGTAGACCAGGTCGACTGATACGTTTTAAATTTAAAATAGTTCTATATGGGCCTTTCCTATTCCTTCTATGTCGCAGGGTTAAAACCAAAAAATATTTGTTGCGTTCCTGATGTTTTCTCACATTTTCGATAAAACCTTCTCGTAAAAGGATTTTAACAATGTTTTCGGTGATATTAGTAGACGCTATTCGAACCGTTACTTTTCTATCCATGTCGGCATTTCGTATAGAGGTTATGATGTCAGCAATAGTGTCCCTGCCCATGATGAACTAAAATTCTTGGTGCCTCCTAATTTTGATATAATCAACATGCGCTTTTTTATTTTTAAATTATATTAAATATTAACTTAAATTAACTGAAAGATATATGCGTGAAACACAATTTACTAATTAATCTATTTCATTCACTTACTATAACTATATGTCTTATAATACCTCGGGTGCTAAGGAAACTATTTTAGTAAAATTTAACCGTCTCAATTCCCGGACGATCGCACCAAAAATTCGAGTTCCTTTTGGGTTTCCTTCTTGATCAATAATAACTGCAGCATTGTCATCATATCGTATTATCATACCATTGTCACGTTTGAATTCTTTACAGGTACGTACAATTACAGCTCTGATTACTTCTGATTTTTCTAGAGGCATATTGGGTACTGCTTCTTTGATCACAGCAACAATAACATCACCAATATGAGCATATCTGCGATTACTAGTTCCTATGATTCGAATACACATCAATTTTCGGGCCCCGCTGTTGTCCGCTACATTCAAATGGGTCTGGGTTTGAATCATATCAGTTTTTTATTCGATTTTTTAATGCAAAGAACGAAGGAAAAAAAGAAATATTATTTGGCCAAAATCAAAAAAAGAAACCTGCAATTTTTTTCATCCCAAAGACCTCTTTTTATTTTATTCCTATCCCGAAATAATGAATTGAGTTCGTATAGGCATTTTGGACGCCGCTATTGAAATAGCTTTTCGGGCTATATTTTCTGCTACTCCGCCCATCTCATAAAGTATTCTACCTGGTTTAACGACAGCTACCCAATATTCGGGAGATCCTTTCCCCGAACCCATACGCGTTTCTGTAGGTCTTACTGTAACTGGTTTGTCTGGAAATATGCGTACCCAGATTTTTCCACCGCGGCGTACGTTTCGTGTCATTGCTCGTCGCCCCGCTTCTATTTGTCTAGATGTGATCCAAGCAGGTTCAAGTGCTTGAAGAGCGTATCTACCAAAACAAATACGATTACCTCGATAAGATATTCCCTTCATTCTTCCTCTATGTTGTTTACGGAATCTGGTTCTTTTGGGGTTATAGTGGATGGGTCTTTTTCAAATTCCATCTCTACTCCAGAACCGGACATGAGAGTTTCTTCTCATCCAGCTCCTCGCGAATGAAATGATTCAAAAAAATTTATTTAAGATAAAATTCAATTTTATTGAATAATACACCGAATCGTGGGATTCTTTGATTTTTCATCTAATTTTTATCTAATCTATTTTTTTATTAGAAATTTTTATATCTTGTTTATATATAGCTTTTGGCTATATATCTAACCGTATATTTATAGATAATGTCATTTTTGTTTTTTTATTTGTAATTTCTTTATAAAATATTATAAAATATGAGGCTATAACGAATCTTTATTTTGGTTTATCATATCGCATCGCTCAAAAAATAGAGCAATTCGGTAAAATAAAGCTTTCGCGGGCGAACATTTACTCTTTCAATATCTGTTTCAATTGTAAGATTAGCCCTTGTATCTTTCAGAACAAATGAATTGATACCTGGTTTGTTCCGCCATCCTACTCAATGAATCATTAGGATTCCTTTTTAAAAGAATCTTCTGTATTCACAGGTTTCCGTCGTTCCCAGCGCTTCTGGATTAATGGTTAGGTCTGAATTAGACAATGGAGCTCCTGTTCTTGAGTCAATCTTCTCAGTCTTTATTGGCTCGAGGCTCTTGATTTTTTTTCTATGAACATATTCATTTAATTCGGTAGGAATTAGTTTGATGCTTTATTACACTGCCTTTTATGAAATGATTCATAGACCTTACATATTATATTGGAATCATATATCATTGGTGTTCTTTTTATCTCTTTCTCTCAACTTTCCATTTATACACATCATTCTAGATTTCGCTTCCCAAACTCATAATCAGATTGGTTTTTTTGTTGTTTGTTTATGCAAAAAAGATTTCAGTTGCTACAACGATATGACCAATATATCATATCTTGACTGGTTTTTTAGATCTAGATAATGTGAAGCGATGAGTTGGTTATTTATTCTGTAAGTTTACTATGTACGGGCCATCTATTTTGTGTTTTGAACCCTAATCCTACAAAAAACCAACGAGTCACACACTAAGCATAGCAATTATATCAAATGGTCAATCGAATCTTTATTCAACCCTATAGAATTAAATTAATTTTTAATTGGTCATTTTAGTTTTCATTGAAGAGAAAAACAATGAAAGAATTTGTCATTTTTTGTTTCATTACATTACTGGATAGAACAAAAAGACAAAGAGGGACTTATTATTTTATTCCCCGTCTACAAATATCCAAATTTTGATGCCTAATACCCCATATATAGTTCGAACTCTATAGGAACAATAATCAATTTTAGCTCGAATGGTTTGTAGGGGAACACGCCCTTCTCTAATCCATTCGACACGTGCAATTTCTTTTCCGTCGATACGCCCTGCAATCTGTACTTGAATTCCTTTTGTATCTGCCTGTTCAGTTAATTCAATAGCTTTTTTTATTGCCTTGCGAAATGAAACTCTATTCTTTAATTGGCCGGCTATAAATTCTGCAAGAATATTAGGATGTCCGTAAGGTTTTGTAATTCTTGTAATAGCAATGTTGAGTTTTCGGTCCATGTAATTAAATTCTTTTTGGACATTCATCTGTAATTCGTCAATTCTTCGCGGTTTACCCTCTACTAATAACTTTGGGAATCCCATATAGATTATCACCTGAATCAGATCGATTCTTTTTTGAATCTCTATGCGCGCAATTCCCTCGACACCAGAGGATATTTTTATATTTTTTTGTACATAATTCTTGATATAATCCCGTATTTTTTGATCTTCTTGTAGACCCTTGGAATAATTTTTTGGTTGTGCAAACCAAAGGGAATGATGACCTTGGGTTATACCAAGTCTGAAACCCAGTGGATTTATTTTTTGTCCCATACTCCCCCAATACTATACATATTATGACACGTAATATCTGTGGATTTTTTTTTATATATC